AAGAATTCTTGTTATAGATTTGTTCCAACCCTCAATCCTCTTTTCGAGATTCATCGATATTGAATCAATCGAACGCACTTCTAACACCTGTTCCACTTTTGGAAGACCTTGCGTTATATCACCAGATCTTGATTTTTCATATATAAATGTAACTAATGTATCGCCTTCGTAAAGGATTTCCCCATAATGTCCATGAACAGTTGCTCCTGGAGTAGCCAAATAAGGCTTAGCTGATCGTATTACCACAGAGTCAACTTGAACAATTAGAACTTGACCCGATTTTAAATGTGGTCCTTTTTTGGCTATACATACATTTTCACAAAGAAACTGCCCAAGACTAACGATTGGAGATGTCTCTTCACAATAATTGTAATGGAGAAAATACCAATTCAAATGGAATGGATTCAAAATGATGTTACTGCATGAATAGGGATTATAAATTTGACCATTTTCATCCAGTAAATAATATTTAAGTATTTGAAGAATCTGTTTGAAATTGTCAAGTTGCAAATAGTTAGTTACCAAGATCTGATTATGGGTTATTAAATGGGAAAATAAATCAAAATTATAAATTGGAAAGCCTGTTCCTAACGGGCCCAACGAATTCCTAATTGGAATTAGGGGGTTCTTTTTGATTGATTCTTTTATCACATTGGGAGATTTCACATCGTTGAATGGGCCTATTCGAAAACAATTGGATGATGACAAAATTATCAAAGATTGAGATTCCTTATTTCGATTCAACAACGTATGGATAGTTCCTTGATTTGGATTAAGGGATTCTTTAATCCTTGCCTTGGAATAGGAATAAATGGAAGAAAACGGATTGACATTAGCGCGATCTGATCCATTCTCAGAGATCAATCCTGAACCCGACAGATCATTTCTTTTTCCGGTATAAGAAATAGGTGACTTAGCTAAGTCGATTCTTAGAAAATATCTAAGCAAACCATTTGTCCTTATTTCAACAAAGGAAGCACGGGCCTTTTCAATTTTTTTGTCTTGGTCCCAATTCAACACTAAAGAAGTCCGAACTAATTGAATACTTGTGTCCCAAATTTCAAGAATTGGGTCGTAATAAAGGATATAATTGACAACTCGAAGTTGTAGATTATCACTTTCCTGCAAGAGATCCGGCGGGAAAAGTCTTCCTAAATTTATACCATCCGTTTTTTTATATGGGACTACAGGTTGAACCAAAACAAAATACTTTTTTTCATACCTGGAAAGTTTCATTCGTTGGATATAGAGCCAATTTTTCAATTTTTTGTATTCTTTGGAATTGGGTTTTCCCCCTCCTGGCGGTATCAATCGGAATGCCTTATTTGTCTTTCCAGGAAAATGGATATCTCCAGAAAAGATTATCAGTTTCATTTTTTCTGCTTTTTTCTTCACTCGGACCAATCCGCCTACCCGACTTCTTCTATTTAAAGTGATTTGTGTATCTGCCCCAATAATACTATTGTGCCGTACCATTATGGAAGAAGATTCGGCCAAAATGTGGACTTCCACGGGAATAAAAAAAAATGGATTTACTTCCTTTTGGTATTTTGGCCAAAATACCTTGACTCCTCGATACTCAATCAAATCCTCTTCGTTGACGATTGAATTCAGTTCTCTAGTCTCATATTTAGTAAGTCCCGAGCTCTTTCTTATATATCGAGGATCATCGAAATAAGCAAGAATACTATTTCTACGGAGAATACCATTTCTGGGGATTTCCATTGAGATACCTGAAGAAGGTATTAGTTGGTTCTCGCCTTCTTGAATCGATTCGAGTGGGATGATGAATCTATTTCTTCGCCTCTTTGCCAATAAATCAGAATTACCGTCGAGAATGGCCGGATATCTGAGATTACAACGACCCGTACATGTCATTCGATTCAGTTCTGAATAATCAGGAATCCTATCTCCTTTTTGATTTTTACCAGAAAAATACGAACTAAAAAATTTGTGTCTCACTTGATTATTAGTTACTGAGGGGTTAGCAATATATCTTGGCTTGACAGAAAGAGAATAAGCGTTCATTTGATCTTGATCCTTGTGGATCGAACAAGGGCCTAGACTGTATCTCCGGGGCTCCCCTAATAATATCCATAAATGACTTGTTTTTGGTAAGAGATGAATATTACCATATGTAAATTCAGGTGCATGGTACACATCAGTATTCCAGTGCATTTCGCCTTCTGAGTCAGAATAAATATGTTTTCGAACCTTCTCTTTCAAATTCAAAGTGGATGTTCTCGCGCGAATCTCAGCAATCACTTGTTCTGATTCTACATATTGATCGTTTTGAACTAAAAGAAAACTTTTGGGCGGAATACACACATTGTGTATAATATCTTCACTCTCAATAGTTACATACAAGTCTCTAGAACATAGAAAAGCAGGATGTCCATGACGTGTGCGTGTCGGATGAACCAAATCCTCGTTGAATTTTATTTTTCCATTAGAAGGGGCTCGCACATGTTCTGCAGTACCCCCTGTAAATACTCCGCCG